TTTTTTTTAATTCCTATGGAACCCTATAAATAGAACCACGGTCCAGCTGTAATCATAGTATAAAATATGAATTCATCAGATCAGACGATTCGTTCCAATTCATTGGTTTAATCCGGTATAAATATCAGAAAAAGACGACTCAAAACAAACAAAAGATATATCATGTTTTTAATGGCTTTTCACAAGAAATAAGTTTTTTTTATCCCTTCCGAAGGAAGATCTTTCTTTGATGAAAAGTTTTCTATTTTTTCTATTCTATTTATAATTTTTATAATAGATCGGTCATACCTATACTGCAACAATATGAATACTGCAATACTATGAATAACTCGCTATTCACTCGGTTCTGGACCATAATCATAAGATTCTGTAGGAGAGATGGCCGAGTGGTTCAAGGCGTAGCATTGGAACTGCTATGTAGGCTTTTGTTTACCGAGGGTTCGAATCCCTCTCTTTCCGTACCCTCGCCTAATTCACGAACATTACTGAACGAAATGTATCAAATAAAATAACAACAATAGATACCATTATTATTCCAACAAACAATTAGAACTTTCTTTAATTTTTATATCGATTTTCTATTTTATATTCCTAATTGTGATTGCTGCGGTACACAAAATCTTGGAAAGAGTAGCCAAGGCATGAAAATATCCCCTCGATCCATTTATGATACATGAATGAATGGGAGAAAAATCCAGATCAAGCGCCTTTCCTTTACCTTAGGTCGATTTACTTCGCCAAAAAGGGGGTCCAAATTCTCCGAAGCCTTGTTTTTTGTTATTTTAGTTAGGTTCAAGTCTGACGGGAATAATATTCTACGACTAGTAATTCATTTATTTTCAAACCGACCCACTTACTATCTATTATTTGATTGACTGATCCTTTATATTGGGATGAGTGAAGAGTCAAATGTTTTGGCAATTCCTCATGGGGGGATGAATCAAGATAATTTTGAATAAGAGCTCTGGATCTTTGTTCATCCCTTGTAGTAATAATATCTCGGGGTTTGCATCGATAACTTGGTATATCTACTATACGACCATTAACCAAAATATGCCTATGGTTAACTAATTGTCGGGCTCCAGGAATGGTCGAAGCCATACCTAATCGAAAAAGGATGTTATCCAAACGCATTTCAAGTAATTGTAGTAAAACCTGACCTGTTGACCCTTTGGCTTTTCCGGCGATATGAACGTATTTAAGTAATTGTCTCTCCGTCAGACCATAATGAAAACGCAATTTTTGTTTTTCTTCTAGACGAATACGATATTGAGATCTTTTCCCGGAGCGCGATTGGTTTCTAAGATCACTTCCGGGTGTTGGCCTTTTACTAGTTAGTCCCGGTAAAACACCCAGACGGCGTATTTTTTTGAAACGAGGCCCTCGGTAACGAGACATAAAGACTCCTTATTTTATTGAAATTTTATTTTACAGAATAAACCTAAATTAAGACTGAACTAAACGATAAACGAAGCTAAATCAAAAAAAGTACTGTATTACAAGAATGAGATGAATTGTATCAATATCCAGACTCTTTTGTATATATATAGGAAGTTAGGTATACTTTTTCTTATTTGTTCGGTAGAGATCTAATTGCTCCGATCCATTTTTTATTCATAGTTGGAAGTTTTTACGCCATAATGGATCAGCGATCCTTGGAGAAGAAGAAGTCTTTAAAATATTCCTTTAGTTCAAGGAGACATTATTAATTATGTATTATGTAAAAAAAAGAACAAAGAGATAAAAGCCGGCTATCGGAATCGAACCGATGACCATCGCATTACAAATGCGATGCTCTAACCTCTGAGCTAAGCAGGCTCACATAGAAAAAATTGTGCTGTGCATAGGACTTTAGTAAACTGCTAGAATCTTAGCTATTGCCTATATAATAATTCATAATGATGAATATACTATTATGTAATATATAGAATATTACATAAAAAGTAAATATGGAGGAAAAAGCCCGCCATGCTAATTGATAAGATATGGCTTTAGACCTGTCTTTGTTTATGCATGTAAAACTTTTTTTTAATCCCTTTCTTTTCTTTTTTCATCAAAACTGCCGACGAGCCCGAATACGGTAAGATGATGATGGCCTATTCGGGGGTTCCGAGCTCGTCAAACTCGAACTCGACCCAGTTTCCTAATCAAGCAGCTTTCCCGGGGGCGGCTCAACAGGCCCAGCCTGCAGGCGCCAGCACCGGAAGAAGTTGCCCACCCCGCTCCCAATCAACGACAGCTCGGGGTATTTCACGCCGGATTCCCACCCAGGAGCGGGTTCCCTTCCTTACTACACAGATCCACTTGGCCGTTTCGATCCAGCAAGGGGAGACGGAGGAGGGCTTGGATCCGTGGGTTCCCCTCCCGATGGTTCAGATCCTTACCAGGATCCCCCTTTCGCGCCTTGAACAATGGGATTCGAAGGGGAAGGAACGAAGCCTTTGAACGGAAGACTCGAATGTAGAACGAGGTTCACCGGTCCCGCGAATGAGCTTCCACACCCCGGTTCCGGTCAATGGGAACGATATGGAAAAGAGGGACTTGAGATCGTTGGTTCGATGAATCCAGTTCATTACTTCCCCCACTTCGGATATAAGACAAGCGGAACGTTAAAAAATATACTACGATCATGATTCTAATAAATATACTACGATCATGATTCTAATTATACTTAGACAAGGGCACAAGGACGGCCCCTAGGGAAAAGATAAGGATAACGATTAAAGAAAGATAAGGAGACAATCCAGATTATGATTATATATAATAAAATTAGACATTCCTCTGGTTTCATTCGGAAAGGTAAGGAGAAAAAAGAATCGACCGTTCGAGTATTCCAAATCTCGAGGTAAAAGTGAGAGTAAGAGAAGCATATATATGTGAGATATATCCATCCATATTGAATTGCAGATACATCAATGATAGAATCATTTTTGATTGGACTAAATAAAATACAAATACAGGTCCTACAATATATGAAAGAAAATAGACAAGAACTCAAACAAATAGGAGGAGATAGAAACACTTTTTCTTATATGGAAATGCATATCATAGAAATGCATATCTAAAGAATTCCATGTAAACGGCTCCAGAATAAATGAACAAAAAAAGAAGGGATGGCATCCTAACGAGATCCTAGTCTCAAAACAAAATAAGGGGATATGGCGAAATTGGTAGACGCTACGGACTTGATTGGATTGAGCCTTGGTATGGAAACATACTAAGTGATAACTTTCAAATTCAGAGAAACCCTGGAATTAAAAATGGGCAATCCTGAGCCAAATCCTGTTTTCAGAAAACAAAAAGGGTTCAGAAAGCAAGAATCAAAAAGGATAGGTGCAGAGACTCAATGGAAGCTGTTCTAACGAATAGAGTTGACTGGGTTGATCGAGGAATCCTTTTATTTAAACTCCAGAAAGGATGAACCCATATACGTACATATACGTAATATAATATCAAATATCAAAGATTAATTGCGATCCAAATCTTTATTTTTTTTTATATGCAAAATGGAAGAAGTCTTGTGAATCGATTCCAAGTTTAAGTAAGAATCGAATATTCACTGATCAAATAAGTCACTCCATAGTCTGATAGATCTTTTAAAGAACTAACTAATTGGATTGGACGAGAATAAAGATAGAGTCCCATTATACATGTCAATATCAATACCGACAAAAATGAAATTTATAGTAAGAGGAAAATCCGTCGACTTTTTAAATCGTGAGGGTTCAAGTCCCTCTATCCCCAATAAAAAATTAGCTTTATTCCCTAACTATTTATCTAACTATTTTTTATCCTTTTTTTTCAGCGGTTCCATTCCAACATTAGTTATGTTTCTCAGCCATTCTACTCTTTCACAAATGGATCGCGGGAAAAAGGTTTCTCTCTTATCACAAGTCTTATGATATATACAATAATATTAATATGTGCAAATCAACATCTATGAGAAAGAAATCCCCATTTGAATCATTCACAGTCCGTATAATTATTTTTAGTTAAACTTAACTTACAAAGTATTTTCTTTGAAGATCCAACCAAGACCAATAAATTCCAGGGCCTGGGTAAGACTTTGTAATGCTTTTTTGAGTCTATTTAATTGACTGGCATATACCCAAGCCCTCTAACTAAATAGTATGGGGATGATGCATCGGGAAGAGTCGGGATAGCTCAGTTGGTAGAGCAGAGGACTGAAAATCCTCGTGTCACCAGTTCAAATCTGGTTCCTGGCATGTGGTTAATAATGGATACTGATATGAATTAATCAATATGGATCGATATAATATTCATTACTAGTCTAGATCGTGATACATACTTATCGTTTGTATATATAAAAATATATCCTTTTGGGTGTCTAGAGATATGCCCCATATTTTTTTAGGTGAGTGAAGAGCATAAGCATATATATATAGTTAAAGAAAAGAATAGATTCTGGTTCCTCTTCTTTTTTGTTTGTTCATATGGTACCTCCTCTTGTTAAAAAAGAATGTTAATATATGAATCTCCGAAAAGTTCAATTTTTTTAGTTGGTTTTAAATTTGAAAAGTCTAGAGCGGTAGAACCTGGGGAATATATAAGATTCATTTCAGATACAGTACAAAAAAGGTAACCCAATCCCTTTTTATTTCTTTCTATTTTATTTATTTCATATTATATTTCTTCACGCCCCCTACCCTCTAGAGCCCATATAAGCGATGTGCGCGGTACAAAGTTCATGTTTCGGAACTCTTTTGGTTCATTTTATTGGCCCGGCTCATCCGAAATAAATAGATTCCAAATTGGGGAATATCAACGAAGCCCTATTTTATTTATTTTTCTTGAATTTCGCGTTTCGCGCATACATAATACGAATGAGAGTCCAACGACTCTGTTTGATCTAGAACAGAATGTAAAAATATTCACTGAATATCTGGAATCGTAGAAGTGAAGATTAGTTTATTCAATGAGCATCTTGGATTTCATAGAAATTAGGGGCAATATAATCCTTACGTAAAGGCCATCCTATC